ACAATCTTTCTAGTTACTTCGTTCTCTATTTCTATTTGAGAGGATCCTAAGGAAAAGGATTTTGTTTCCACCGAGCTAAAACAATATGGCGATGTCTCTAGTAAACCAAAGACATCGTTGAATAGCTATTTTGCTTCAATTTCTTTCTTTAGACACCAAAAAAAAAAATGGAAGATTTAGTTACGATTGAAAATTGACTTTTTATCTTCAGCCATGGATCCTTTACTCATACTTATTTAATTGGAAGTCTTGATCCAATTCAAAAATTATGTTTCGCAATTTCATAATCCAACTTTTCAATTTATAAGTGACTCATGGATACAAATCACGAGAATGTGTATTTTTTTCTCGACTTTATCATTGAGAGGTAAAGGGTTAAATCCTTTTAAGAAATAAAGTTTTTGATCGGAATATGAATAAAACCGAAAGACCCTTTAACTATTAAAGGGCTAATAGAACGAATCACACTTTTACCACTAAACTATACCCGCTACAATATGATTATTGTATACAAATGGAACTTTTGTCGAACAAGATAATTGAGCATGATCAAGATAGGATCATCAAAGAATCATCAAACTTGGAGTGTTGAACTTTTTCGTGGGTAGATAAAAATTTAATGAGATTCGGAAAAGAGGCTTCATTTAATTGAAATTAAAATTAAATAACTAAAATTAAATAACTAAAGTTTTCTTTTTTGCTGAAAGAAGATAGATACGGATCAAAAAAACACTATAATCATAACAGAAAAATGCATTGTCCAGAATCTATAGTTTCTTTTTTAGTTCGGAAAATGAAATAAAATATAACAAGAAAAAAAATGGAAACAGTTTTTATTCTTTTTGTTGTTGCTTGAATATAAAATATTCAATTGAATATAATAATATAATAGAATATAATATAATAATATAATAAAAAAAAATGTTTGTGTTTTCAAATCAGATATCAGATAAATCATTATTTATCTATAATTCGTTAGAACAAAAAAAAAAGGCCCGGCTAGGTACTGACCAGGCCAGGCCATCAGAATAACAAGGGCCTTTCGAACAAAATCAACACAAAGAGGGGCTCGAGCCCCTCTTTTAGTTTAGAATAGAGAAAAAAGAGAGAGAAAGACTCCTTACATTATGTGTAATGTAATGTAGTAATTATCTTTTGCAATTGGGAGAGATGGCTGAGTGGACTAAAGCGTCGGATTGCTAATCCGTTGTACGAGTGATTTGTACCGAGGGTTCGAATCCCTCTCTTTCCGTTTCCGTTAATGACTTGCTTTATTTTTCAATTTTGAAAATCTTAGTTAAGCGTGTGGAATAGATAAAATCCTAAGAAAATTGGAAAATTTCCCAAGGAAAACCCTTTGGATTTTATTCTTCACGTCCAGGATTACGCCCCGGATCATTAGATAGGAATCCAAAGATAAAGAGAGAAACAAAAAATATCACTACGGTATAAACGAAGAGTTTCAGAGTAAGCATTACACAATCTCCAAGATGATTTTTTGGAAAAAAAAAGAGAATAGATCTTCCATTTTTCTACCACATATCCTATTTTGACACCACGAAATCAGGTTTTTTTTCATGAATTGTCACAAATTCATTTGTTTTTCATTATCAAAAACTTCTTTCATATCCAAATTCGATATTGTGGGAGACCCTAATGGGGTTAGGGTCTTTCACTGGAAAGGGGGTCAAAAATGAGGAAATGGGGGTAAGCCGGATTTATGGCGACTGTCCAAGAATTTCAATGTGCTAATCTAGGATTCATACTCTAAAACTTATCTGATTTTCTCAATTGTTAGAAATTTTCTTGAAGAAATCATGCATTTTCTAAGATATTATTATTAAGGATTTCATCGAAAACTTACAGCAGCTTGCCAAACAAAAGCTAAGAGAAAAAAAAGCAAAGGTATGACTGGCATAACATCTACGATTGGATTCAAAAAAGCATACGCTTCAGGCAATTTGCCGAAGAAAAAACTACTCGAATAAAGGGCAGAATTAATACAGATCAAACTAACGATATTAAGCATAACAGACATTTTGTTCTTGGAGATAATTGCATTTTGATTGAGTTTTTGATATAAGGAACAAGGAAGAAAGTAAGTAAGGTAGACAAAAAATCCTTCTTTTTCTTTGAACCCACCCAATCAAAAATCCTCCAATTCTCAAAGGAGAATAGAAGAAATCATACTTTCATACAATATCTTAATTGAATTCTATCTAATGATCAATAAATTAAGTTGAATTCTATATCTATATGTATCAAAATCCTAGTACCAATCTATTCTATAGATATATAGATATTTGGACTGGAGTTGACAAACAACCAATACCAATATTATTGTTTCTTAGTGTAGATTAGAAATTGAAATGGGGCGTGGCCAAGTGGTAAGGCAACGGGTTTTGGTCCCGCCATTCGGAGGTTCGAATCCTTCCGTCCCAGTACATATCCATTTTTTTATGCTCCATTATGACTATAGAAAGAAGTAGGTCAGTGGATAGGAGTAAATCCGTATTCATTTTAATATCTGTGTCTGTTCGAATCTCATTAACAAATGATCAAGTTACATATCATATAGAAATATGTTATGGAGCCGATATATTTTCTTTGAATCTCATTTTATTTAGGTATTTCGTGTTTGGTTCTAAGTAAAAATTGGAAATCTACAGAACAATTGAGGCAGGGGTGATTTCCCCTATCACCCTTTTATTCACTTTATGATAAGAGTCGATTATTGTGAAATATTATTTAATCCCATGTTAAACAAAATCTATAAATATATATCATCTAAAATATATAAAATGTATCATCTAAAATATATAAAATGAGGAAATATTTCGCTTATATGGTATGTATCGTTCTATTTCAATGACAATAATTTTTCGGTTTTTGTGAAAAAGATTTTTGATACCTTAAATTATTTAAATTCTATATTATAGAATATCTATAACAGTGACAACTCTTCAGTCTATCTGATAGATACGAAAAACCCTCCTTATTTTTTTGATTTTCGTAATTTGATTTTCGTAATCAGACGAAAAGAATAAAGATTCAAATCTTAACTTAGATCATTTTTTTATCCATCTCATGAAAAAAAATTGGATTTCGTTTTTCTTTTATCTATTTAAAATTAAAAGTGATGAGTCAATTCAAAAAGAAAGACTTATCTTCCTATGAAGATCAAACGTCATGCTTATTGTCCAATTTTCTTCAAATTAAATAATGATGTCTAAATAGGAAACTTTTTCAATTAGAACTATTTTTATTAAATATTTTTAATGATTGCTTGTAAGTGGAATCTTTATTTGGTACTCAAAAAGTAGGAAATCGTTTAATCTATCCTGTTGAGTCACTTGAAGATGCAGATTAAAAAAGTTATTCGTTTATATATTTCGATTTCTTGCTATTATCTATATATTATTTATGTATGTGAAAGATGCTGTCTTGCTAAGACTTTTTCAGAAAAATTGTTTCATATTATATTATCATATATAGAAGAAAAAGCCTAGATTACGATGTCTATGTACAACTGAACCAATGACTATTCATGATTCCATAATTGAATCAATTCCATACCGGTTCCAAATTAGAGGAATATTATGTTAAAACTTCGTTTGAAACGATGTGGTAGAAAGCAACGTGCGACTTGAAGGACACGATCCGTTGTGGATTTTTCCATCCACCATTTTCGATTTATCTAAGGATGAGAGTGCTCTTGGCTCGACATTGTTTGTTCTGTTACACTCGATTTTTTGTTGGGTTGTAAATAGTCCACGATGAAGCTCGAGTAGAAAGGATTAATTCATTTCTCGGGGGCAAGGATCTAGGGTTAATGCCAATTAATCGGAACAACTTCGTAAACGTATTTTCCATATATAGAAATCGAAAGGATCCAATTCGAGCAAGTTTCCAATTCAAAAGCAAGACTTGTTAGAATTTAGCAAACTTTTTCGATTCAAAGTGTATCACACGTGAATCAACTGTCCGTAGGATTCTTTGATAGAAAGAAATCAAAACAAAAAAGGGGTATGTTGCTGCCACTTTGAAAGGATTAAGAAGCACCGAAGTAATGTCTAAACCCAATGATTTAAAATAAGGATAAAGGATCTAAGAACAAGGAAAGACCTTTTTAATTGTCTCGATAGTCTCACTAATTGGATCAGACTAAAGAATCCAAATAGAATTTGAAACGAGACAAAAGACAAACAAAACAAAAGGGGTTAAAGACCACTCAATAAATGAAAGTGACTAAAGATTTTTCCTTTGAGCTATTTGAGAGTTATCCAACTTGAGTTATGAGTACGAATGGTTTCTTTTTCATTTTCAGGAAGGAAAAAAGACTGAAATCAGAGTCTAATTGATTTTCTAGGCCCATTTGTCATTTAATTTATTAGAATTACATACATAGACAAAACTTCGAAGCAAATCATTTTTCTCGAGCCGTACGAGGAGAAAACTTCCTATACGGTTCTAGGGGGGGTGTTGGTCATCTACATCTATCCCAATGAGCCGTCTATCGAATCGTTGCAATTGATGTTCGATCCCGAAGAGAAGGAAAAGATCTTAGAAAAGTGGGGTTTTATGATCCAATGAAGAATCAAACTTATTTAAACGTTCCTCTTATTCTATATTTCCTTGAAAAAGGTGCTCAACCCACAGGAACTGTTCAGAATCTTTTAAAGAAAGCGGAAGTTTTTAAGTAATTTCCGTCTAATCAAACGAAATTCAATTAAAGAAAGACTAAGGGGGGGGGTAGCAACTTGTATATAACTTTGTATAATTTTGCTCGACTTGTTTTTTGATTTCCCCCCCCTACTGCTGTAATTGTTTCCGTTGAATCCGATATCTAGAACGACAAAACCTTAGTTTATTGATTTTCTAAATAGCAAATTCGGACATTTCCTTCAATTGTGTGGTTTTCATTGGAACTCGACTAACCAACAAGGAATCCACTTTGCTTATTCCACTTAGATTCATGAAATACATTATGAACTAAAAAA